ATTTTATTGTTTTTATTTGTATCGAATTATGAAATTTTTTTTTTATTAGGAATTCTCTTGTTGAGATCCTATGAATCAATCGAAACCTCAGATTCATACTAGAACCACGATGTTGAATAAAGCCCCCAAGCTAAGCCCAAAGGTTCTCTGAGTAAGAACCGTTTGATCATCACCACGTATTTAATTAATAGATTTAATGACTAAAAATTCGGAATTTTATTTGTCCATTGGTCAAAATAAACAAATAAACAGAAACCCAATTTTTAAGGAAGAAAACCCTTTCGATTTATAATGATAAAATCCATCTTTTAAATTTTTTTGAATCCAGTCGCGAGGTATAAATAGTAGGTATGAATCATAGTTCAAATATTTCTCGATCTATTCCATATATTCCGTGCTCCAGATAAAAAAATGAATATCCGACGAAGCAGAACTCATCTCTCTCAAGATGACAGACCCATTCTCTGTACTATCAATAGGATCAATTATAACAAGTCACACACTCATATTCCGGAAATACAGAAACAAAAGAATTTCACGGTCGAACTGCCAGAATAGACTAGAAATGAGAGTCCTAAGTAATTCATTTTGGATTGAAAAGCCAGGACTTCATGATTTTTATGGACCTAATTCATTGAAATTCCATCTAGTAAAACGGAAGAATTATAAATCTCCAAAATAATAGATAGGAATACCGCAAATAGAGCCATTGCGACCCCCATCAAAGGGGTAGTTCCCCACCCAGGAGCCACTTTCCCGTATTCTGAATTCAATGGTTTCAATAAACTCCCTGCATTAGTTCGTCTTGGACCAGATCTAGAACTATCCTCAACGGTTTGTGTAGCCATAAATCCTATTGCATTGGTTGAGATCGGTTGACTTTGTATACTATTCCGTTGTAAATAAAGGATCTTATCATAGATCCGTTATAGTTTTGAAATTTGATAATAATGGAAACAGCAACCTTAGTTGCCATCTTTATATCTGGTTTACTTGTAAGTTTTACCGGGTACGCCTTATATACCGCTTTTGGGCAACCCTCTCAACAACTACGAGATCCATTCGAGGAACACGGGGACTAAATGGAAGTAAAGTAATGAGCCTCCCATATTGGGAGGCTCATTACTTTACTTCCATTTAGATAAAGATAATGTAAGATAATGAAAAATCATTTCGCCTTTTTAGTCGGAACCTTAGGCGGCTCTCGAAAAAATATAGCGAAAAAAATGATTCCTAGAGTCGAGACTAAGAGGAATGTATAAACCAATGCTTCCATAAATTGATCGTGGTTTACAATTATAGCTTCCACACCTGTTCATTTGGGATCATCTCCCAGATTAAGAAAGGACAAGAGTCAAAAGTCAAAGAAAGGGCGGTGATTCAAATCAACATTTCTCTGGTACTCTATGTCAAAGTTAAATAATTAAAATATAATAGAGGCAAAAGATACAAGAGCAGTATTGTATCAGACGACTTGTCTCTTTGTAGTTGGATCTCCAAGTTTTTGGAATGCTCCAAATTCCACTTGAGCATCCAAATCTGGGTCAATACCAGCAAAAACATCTCTGAACAAGGTTCTAGCACCATGCCAAATGTGTCCGAAAAAGAAGAGCAAAGCAAACGAAGCATGTCCAAAAGTGAACCAACCCCTTGGGCTGCTACGAAAAACACCATCCGATTTCAAAGTAGCACGATCTAATTCAAAAATTTCACCCAATTGAGCACGTCTAGCATATTTTTTCACAGTAGCAGGATCACTATAACTGACTCCATCGAGTTCGCCGCCATAGAACTCAACAGTTACTCCTACTTGCTCGACACTATACTTAGATTCCGCCCTTCTAAAGGGAACATCGGCTCTTACAATTCCGTCTCCGTCTACCAAAACTACTGGAAATGTTTCAAAAAAAGTAGGCATACGGCGTACAAAAAGCTCACGCCCTTCTTTATCTCTAAAGATAGGATGTCCTAACCATCCAACCGCTATTCCATCCCCATTGTCCATCGAGCCCGCTCTAAATAAACCTCCTTTTGCTGGATTATTGCCAATGTAATCATAAAAAGCTAATTTTTCTGGAATTTTAGACCAAGCTTCTGATAAACTCTGATTTTCATCTAGTCCGGCACCAACCCTTCGATATATTTCTTGCTGGAAGTATCCTTGATCCCATTGATAACGAGTGGGACCAAATAATTCGATTGGGGTAGTTGCGGAGCCATACCACATCGTTCCAGCAACAACAAAAGCTGCAAAAAAGACAGCAGCGATACTACTGGAAAGGACAGTTTCAATATTACCCATACGTAATCCTTTGTATAGGCGTTGGGGGGGGCGGACACTAAGATGGAATAGGCCCGCTAATATGCCCAATGTACCTGCTGCAATATGATGAGAGGCTATTCCTCCCGGAACAAAAGGATCAAAACCCTCCACCCCCCACGCAGGATTTACAGATTGGACTTTTCCGGTTAGTCCATAAGGATCAGATACCCATATTCCAGGACCATACAAGCCTGTTACATGAAATGCACCAAACCCAAAGCAAGCTAATCCTGAAAGAAATAAATGAATTCCAAAGATCTTGGGCAAATCCAAAGAAGGTTTTCCTGTACGTTCATCACAGAATATTTCTAGATCCCAATATACCCAATGCCAGATAGCCGCCAAGAAGCACAAACCAGAAAACACAATATGTGCCCCGGCCACACCCTCGTAACTCCAAATACCCGGATTCGTTATAGTCCCTCCTGTGATACTCCAGCCGCCCCACGAATTGGTTATTCCTAAACGAGTCATGAAGGGTATAACGAACATACCCTGTCTCCACATTGGATCAAGAACGGGGTCAGAGGGATCAAAAACGGCTAATTCGTATAGAGCCATTGAACCGGCCCAACCAGCAACGAGAGCTGTATGCATTATATGTACAGAAATCAACCGACCGGGATCATTCAATACGACGGTATGAACACGATACCAAGGCAAACCCATGGAAATACCCCTTTATCAAAGAAAAATAGACACTATGTAACTTTATCGCATTGGAAAAGACTATGCTATGGACCTCTCCCTTTCAGTGGATTATTTTGGAACAAGGGTTCATATTATTGAATATTGAATTCCATTTCTTTCGTTGGGAATAATGGAACAATTCTGTTCATAGGAACAAAGATAAGCAGATCTATTCTATACCCGATAAGTACCAATACGCAATGGGGGATTGGTCCCATTTTCTATGAGCGAATGCGTAGATACTTGTTCATCATTCAAAGAGCCCGACCCATTTGTAATAATTTTCCCTTATTAATTTCGTCTTACTATTTGGTAATATCCAGGGATAAAAATATTACGTTTCCACATCAAAGTAAAATATAGTACTTAACCCCCTTTCTTTCAGTTGATGCCTATTGGTGTTCCAAAAGTACCTTTTCGGAGTCCTGGAGAGGAAGATGCAATTTGGGTTGACGTATAGTGCGACTTGTCAGACATATTGGGTCATATGGGATTTCCCCGTTCTCTCCCCCGATCGAGATACCCTCTGTTTCGCCCAAAAAAGATTGTTTGAACCATCAATAATTTGGAGCGTGAAATGCAATTAGATCCATTTTTGAGGGGGTCGAAATCAATATTAATATTATCAATTATCAAAATTTATGGTTGGCTTGGTTGGACCAATCCAATAAAATGAAGTATCCAGGCTCCGTTCAGAAAATACCCAATTGGTAATATATGTATGATTACCACTTGTATCATAAGTGATTACTTGATAGCATATGGGCGATCTCAAACTGCCAATCAATGAAATAATATTATGACTACATCGCGTATTTGTTGTAAGAAAGGCACGAAATGAATTGAAAAAAGTCAAAGTGGTATTGGGAGCATTTGTCCTATATGTGCAAATTGAAATCGGGCAGATATTTACCCGGAGTAGAACATAAACCTAAAATAATTGAGGAGGCCCATTCAGGAACAAGAAAATTACATCGTAATTTGGATTCGATTTCGATGAAACAATACATCAATGAGAGGTTAATTCGATAAGTTTAGTGGATTCTTTTATTTTTTACAGAGATTCGAGCAAAAAAAATCTTTCTTAAAATAAAAAAAAATCGAAGAAAAAGCCCCTTCATTAGGAGGTAGAAAAGTCCTACTATAAAAAAAGTAAAGGAGGGTAGAATCAATACAATACATTGATTCTTTTTTTTTTGAACCGTATGCATCCAAAGGCGCGTGTACGGTTCCTAAGGGATAAAATTTTGTCCTAATCAACCGACTTCATCGAGAAAGATTACTTTTTTTAGGTCAAGAAGTTGATAGCGAGATCTCAAACCAACTTATTGGCCTGATGGTATATCTCAGTATAGAGGATGAGACCAGAGATCTTTATTTGTTTATAAACTCCCCCGGCGGGTGGGTAATACCCGGAGTCGCAATTTATGATACTATGCAATTTGTGCCACCAGATGTGCATACAATATGCATGGGATTAGCCGCTTCAATGGGCTCTTTCATCCTGGTCGGAGGAGAAATTACGAAACGTATAGCATTCCCTCACGCTTGGCGCCAATGAGTTTTTTGTTTGAAAGAAAAAAGAAAACTATGCCTTCGCCATATTTAATATTTTAATATAAATAAGAATTTGTAAGATAATATTTAAGTAATAATAGCATGGCACTTCGAGTTCGATATGAACAAACCATTATTGTTTTTTCAGAACATGGGATTATATATCGGGCGAGTAATATGAGACAAAGGGTATTTATGATTTGATCTTATCTATCCGGGCTTCATTTCAGCGTCACAAACTTTTATTTTTCACGCCAGAAGCCTCTTTCCAATATTTTTGTTATGAAATATGAAAGAATACTCAAATGAAAAAAAAAAAACAAGATCATTTTTTTTTACTTTTTTTATTTGATCGGATCAAAAAGAAACTTTGGGATTGCTGAATCACATATGAGATAAATCATAAATATAGAAAGCAACGGAACCATCATAGTATTTTTGAACTCCCACGAAAAGAAGGGTGGTAAATGGATCACTTAACGATTTGGGTCGGATGGATCCTATTTCGTTTTTTGCTCAACGAACATAAAAAGTCCATTGTGGAGCCGTATGCAATGCACAAAAAATGCCTGTACGGTTGTTCAATTATATATATATACTTATTTTTTCTTGTTATTCTTTAATCTTTTTGCCTAGTCCAATCAATCGTACGAGATCGCGGAAACATTCATTATGTTATATCATCAGGGTAATGATCCATCAACCTGCGAGTTCTTTTTATGAGGCACAAACAGGAGAATTTGTCCTAGAAGCGGAAGAACTTCTGAAACTACGCGAAACCCTCACAAGGGTTTATGTACAAAGAACGGGTAACCCCTTATGGGTTGTATCCGAAGACATGGAAAGGGACGTTTTTATGTCAGCAACAGAAGCCCAAGCTCATGGAATTGTTGATCTGGTAGCGATCGAAAATGCCGGGGATTTCACGTAAATCTGCGATTCCATCCATTTCGAACCATAATTTGGATGAATCTAAATTGAATATTTTATCTGCGTAAACGTAAAGTAAAAAAAAAAAAAGAAAATAGAAAGAATTCATAATCATCTGGTTAGGATTGATCTAAACCAGCCCATTTTCTATACCATTAAGTATGCCAACTATTAAACAACTTATTAGAAACACAAGACAGCCAATAAAAAATGTAACAAAATCCCCCGCTCTTCGGGGATGTCCTCAGCGTCGAGGAACATGTACTCGGGTGTATGTGCGACCCGTTCAGATCATGAGCCGGAACAAAATAAAGTACAATTTTTTCCAGTATCAATGACCAGTACCAATGAATAGGATAGGATAGAAGAATTCCAATCAATATAGAAAAAAACCTCCATTGCGTATCAAATTTATGGTTTCTATTGGTGCAAATCCAATCACCTCAATTGGAGATGAAAAGCAATTCCCCAGTGGTAGCAAATGGTTATCCATTAAGCGGGGGAAATCATATTTAAGAAGCAAAAGAATTAGGCTCCTACTCTTGCAAGAACGGACTATACAGGGTCAGCTACCTAGCCAACCTTTGTAATTAAATACCGTTACTGTATGGGTAGATCTCATTGTGAAAAGACTTATTACTGTACAATTCATGGGTAGAGTCAAAGAATGTGAACTGTACAAGTTACTAATAACATTGATTAATGGTGGAAGGGGCTCCGGTGTATAGAGAGGACCTCACCGTTTAAGAAGTAGCCATAGAAACGATGGAACCCACTATTTATTTATCCATTTACCTTTACTATTTATTGATACTTTATACTATACTCAACTTGAGTTACAATTTAGTATTTTTTTTGTTGATACCTAGTATCAATACAATTTCTTATTTCGAGGTTAAATGCCTGGAAAAATGGTGGTTGGGAAGGTCATAGTAGCAAAAGCCATTGGAATTTTTTTTTATACATTGGAAGAATCCGTTTTGTTATTAATAGACCAGGAAAGGGAAAAAGAATAACTGAAAGAAAATAAATCAATTAGTTATTCATCAAAGTTTAATTTGATTCAATGACCAGAATTAGACGAGGGTATATAGCTCGGAGACGTAGAATAAAAATTCGTTTATTTGCATCAACCTTTCGAGGGACTCATTCACGACTTACTCGAAATACTATTCAACAGAAAATGAGAGCCTTGAGTTCTGCTCATCGGGATAGGGGCAGGCAAAAGAGAAATTTTCGTCGTTTGTGGATTACTCGGATAAATGCAGCAATTCGTGAGATTGGGGTATCCTATAGTTATAGCAGATCCATACATGATCTGTATAAGAGACAGTTGCTTCTTAATCGTAAAATACTTGCACAAATAGCCATATCCAATACAAATTGTCTTTACATGATTTCCAATCAGATCCTTAAATAAGAAGATTAGAAGGAATCCACCGTAATGATTTAAGTGGGGCCCCGGAGAATGAGCTCCGGGAAGGTAGAGTAGAAATTAATATAAATAAGAGAAATATAGTAAAAATGAATCAACACATTAAAAAAAGAAGCAATTTTTTCTTATGATGTGACAATCCAATCGGGGTTCTCCAATTTTTCGAACAAAATATAAATCTGAGTTGGGGTTCATATTGAAATTTTGATTCAATTACAATTGAGGAATAGCCTATCTATTTATTTCTAATTCGAGGACCCGTGGTTCTAGGAGTCGATTCAGTTCTCTCAAATTGTTTCTCGTTATTAAGAAAGGGTAACAAAGATAAAATACGAGCTTGCTTTATAGCAATAGTAATTAATCGTTGTTGTTTCAAAGTCAATCTATTCACTCGTCTAGATAATATTTTTCCTTGTTCACTAATAAATCGACTAATTAAACTCATGTTTCTATAATCAATTCGATCCCCCGATCCAATTGGGGGCAAACGCCTACGAAAAGATCGCTTGGATTTAAGAAAAAGTCGCTTGGATTTATCCATGGTTTATTCCTTATCTTTTAAATCGTATTTCTTAATTCGAATTTCATTTGCTATCCTACCAAAATAGGATGAAATAGGATTGGGTTGTTTTATTTTTATAATTTATTATTAAATTTTTATATTAATATTTTATTATTATGTAATTTATTGCTGTTCCTTGGAGGGGTTACAAACGCGTTACATTTTCTCTATTTCTTTATCTCCCCATGAATCGTATGCTTGTAACAATAGGGACAAAATTTTCTCAATTCCAATCGACTAGGCGTATTGTGTCGATTCTTTTGAGTAATATATCTGGAAATGCCCCGCGATTCCTTATTAATATCGTTTCGGACACAACTGTTACATTCCAAAATAACCTTTACTCTGACATTTTTACCCTTGGCCATAAACCCCCTTTTTTTTTATTCACCCAACTCTTCTATTTTCGAAACGAAGAAGAAAAAAAGAAGTTGCTGACTCGAAACCCAATTATGAAATATTTCATTGCAATCAAATCAATAGAGAATATAAGTAATACGATGATTTCTAACTATCAATTAGTTATAGTATTTCATTTAAGTATCCTGTATGCGTTTGTTGTCCGCGACCTTTATTATTTACTTTACATTTTTGTTCTCCCTCTATTAATTCAGCGTGAACCTGAGTTTCGTTGCGGATGAATCTTTTTTGATTCTTTCTCTTTCCTTCTTTTTTATCCTAAAAAACTGAAAGAAAGAACAAAACAAAAAGGGTTAGTCACAGATAATTTATTCTATCTATAATCTTCTTCATCCCCAACTAGAATGAAAAAAAGGGGAATGTTAACGCATCTGGGAATAAACGATTAATCTCTATCAATAGGCCTGCTAAAGACCCGAACCATAGAGTGCTTAACACAGGTGCCACGGAGAGATATGTTTTTAAATCTCGCATTGAAAATCCTCCTTTTTTATTGTAATACATATATGATCAGATACACATGTCGTTGTTGATGATATTTTACTTTCTTTACAACAGAAAAAAGTGTCCACTCACTTTATTTTCTGAACATTACCGATTTTTATATTTATATTTTTTATTATATTGTTAATTATATTATATCTATTTGATCGATTTGATTCTTTTTTCTTTTATTATATGTTATATTGTTATATAAGACGAAAAAGAAATGACAAGAGCAATTGTATATCAATGTGAGAAATCACGATGTGGAAAACAAGATGGGGATTCTCTACAATGACACTATAGGCCAATTGAAAGGGATGTAGCGCAGCTTGGTAGCGCGTTTGTTTTGGGTACAAAATGTCACGGGTTCAAATCCTGTCATCCCTATCTATTACTTCTCCCATGTGCAGTAATGAAGGATCCATTGAGATCAATAAAAATTAGACATACATAACATAATGCTTTATGATACTATATGTATCCAAAGTGGGGGTTACAAATAAAATTCTTTTATTTACATACAGCCCTTTATATTGGGATAAGAAAGAAAGCGCTCTTAGTTCAGTTCGGTAGAACGCGGGTCTCCAAAACCCGATGTCGTAGGTTCAAATCCTACAGAGCGTGCTTCTGTTCTTCTTGGGTCGAATTACAAGTAAATAACTTTACTAACTAGAGCAGCAACCCTAATTTGACCTCCTCCTTTCTTTAATCCGCAGGAGGTCAATAAAAAAAAGAGATGTTATTTAAAAAGAGATGAGCTCTTACTTAATCAAAGGTCCAACTGATCGCCGCGTCTGTATTGCAAATACGCAGTTACGAATAATCCAGCCAAAGTAATAGGAATTAGGCCTAACACGATTCCAAATAGTAAAACTTCAATCATTTTTAATTTTTTTTTGAAAAGGTAGGTAAAAAAAAGGGGGGGTAATATCTATCTCTAAATAGTAATCCAAATCGCCCACGAATCTCAATAATCAAGAATTACAATTTACATGGGAAGGAACTATGGACTACCTGGATATCTCACAAAAACATTTTTATGAATTGAATTGTTCATTCAATCAATTTCAAATAAGACGTATCTTGCTCAGACCAATAAATAGAGCTGAGGTTATAGTTAAAGCCGCCAGTAGAAAACCGAAATAACTAGTTATAGTAGGCATGAAGGAACTAAATGGGATACGTTCTATTTATACATATGTTTATTTATGAAACACTTACCTAAGTTTCTTATCTTGAAAAATATAAGATAATAAAAAGACCAATTGACAAAATGAGTCCAAATTGAATTGAAAGCTTTTGATTTCATTTATCATTCATTATTCATTTCATTATAGACAGCACAAACAATAGTGACAGAAAAAAAAAAAAAAATTGATCCTCTTTGACATCTATTCATCCTACGATTCTGACTCAACCGATTTCTCGAGCAACTCTTGAATAAAGTATCTTGAATAAAGGAATGTCAAAATAACATGGAACTTCATTTCTAAATTCAAAATGAAACTCTCTTTAAATTAAATGAAATCCTATTTTCAATCATTTATATTTTCAATAAAAATATTATAATATAAATAGGGTCATTACTAAAATGACT